TGAGAATAACTCCTACCACTTCTGATACTGAGGTTTCTGCAAAAAATCGGGGACGTATCGCCCAAATAATCGGTCCGGTACTAGATGTAGCTTTTCCACCAAGGAAGATGCCTTATATTTACAATGCTCTGATAGTTCAAGGTCGAGATACTGTTGGTCAACAAATTAACGTAACTTGTGAAGTACAGCAATTATTAGGAAATAATCGAGTTAGAGCTGTCGCTATGAGTGCTACAGATGGTCTAAGGAGAGGAATGGACGTGATTGACACGGGAGCTCCTCTAAGTGTTCCAGTCGGCGAAGCAACTCTGGGGCGAATTTTCAACGTGCTTGGAGAGCCCATTGATAATTTAGGTCCTGTAGATACTCGCACAACATCGTCTATTCATAGATCCGCGCCTGCCTTTGTACAGTTAGATACAAAATTATCTATTTTTGAAACAGGAATTAAAGTAGTAGATCTGTTAGCTCCTTATCGCCGTGGAGGAAAAATAGGACTTTTCGGTGGAGCTGGGGTAGGTAAAACAGTACTCATTATGGAATTGATCAATAACATTGCCAAAGCTCATGGAGGTGTATCCGTATTTGGCGGAGTAGGGGAACGTACTCGTGAGGGAAATGATCTTTATATGGAAATGAAAGAATCTGGAGTAATTAATGAAAAAAATATTGCAGAATCAAAAGTAGCTCTAGTCTACGGTCAAATGAATGAACCGCCGGGAGCTCGTATGCGAGTTGGTTTAACTGCCCTAACTATGGCGGAATATTTCCGAGATGTCAATGAACAAGACGTACTTCTATTTATCGACAATATATTCCGTTTTGTCCAAGCAGGATCCGAAGTATCCGCCTTATTGGGCCGAATGCCTTCCGCTGTGGGTTATCAACCCACCCTTGCTACTGAAATGGGTACTTTACAAGAAAGAATTACTTCTACCAAAGAAGGATCTATAACTTCTATTCAAGCAGTTTATGTACCTGCAGACGATTTGACCGATCCTGCCCCTGCCACGACATTTGCACATTTGGATGCTACGACTGTACTATCAAGAGGGTTAGCTGCTAAAGGTATCTATCCAGCGGTAGATCCTTTAGATTCAACGTCAACGATGCTCCAGCCTCGGATTGTTGGTGAAGAACATTATGAAACTGCACAAAGAGTTAAACAAACTTTACAACGTTACAAAGAACTTCAGGATATTATAGCTATCCTTGGGTTGGACGAATTATCCGAAGAGGATCGCTTAACTGTAGCAAGAGCGCGAAAAATTGAACGTTTCTTATCACAACCTTTTTTCGTAGCAGAAGTATTTACTGGTTCGCCAGGGAAATATGTTGGTCTAGCAGAAACAATTAGAGGGTTTCAATTGATTCTTTCTGGAGAATTGGACAGTCTTCCTGAACAAGCCTTTTATTTGGTAGGTAATATCGATGAAGTTACTGCGAAGGCTACGAACTTAACTTAGAAATGGAGAGCAAATTGAAGAAATGACTTTTAATCTTTGTGTACTGACCCCCAATCAAATTGTTTGGGATTCAGAAGTGACGGAAATTATTTTGTCTACTAATAGTGGACAAATTGGAGTATTATCAAATCATGCCCCTATTGCCACAGCTGTAGATATAGGTATTTTGAGAATACGCCTTAACGACCAATGGTTAACGATGGCTCTGATGGGCGGTTTTGCTCGAATAGGCAATAATGAGATTACTGTTTTAGTAAATGATGCAGAGAGGGGTAGTGACATTGATCCACAAGAAGCACAACAAACTCTTAAAATAGCAGAAGCTAACTTGAATAAGGCTGAAGGCAAGAGACAAACAATTGAGGCAAATCTAGCTCGCAGACGAGCTAGGACACGAGTAGAGGCTATCAATATGATCTCGTAACAAACAAGTTGGTGCAGCCAAATAATTCAAAAATAAAAAAAAAAAAGGTGAGTAGAAAAACTTATTAGATACCGTTGATTCTGGTATCTAATAAGTTCTACCTATACCTTACCTACTATTGGATTTGAACCAATGACTCCTGCCGTATGAAAGCAATACTCTAACCACTGAGTTAAGTAGGTCATTTATCGTACAAAAAAAGTACCCATCTATCAGATCAATGGATTATAAATGTACTATTACTTATAAGCAATACCAACGCAATATCAATCAAAAAGATTGGATTATGTAATATTCATCTTGACAAGAATTTATTTATCTAATATGATAAAATATGTAGCAAAAGGGCTATAGCTCAGTTAGGTAGAGCGCCTCGTTTACACACGCGCCAATGTTTTTTCAAAGGAGTCCATCATGTACTTAAAAGAGTTGATCTTAATTGATAAATCGATGTCTTACTCTCTCTGGGAACAAAATAAGAGAACAATAGCCTGACAAAGGATTTAGACATCAAATAGAATCCATAATGGATTTGAGATATTGATAAGGTGAATACTTAATCTATTCAATGCAAGGCATAATGAGTCTAGGGACCTCAAAACAATTCTCT